TGCCTGGAATTTGATTTCCGTTCTACTTACTCTAAAAACTAGAAGTAAGTAATCATGTGTAGTAAAATTCCTAGGATTTTCTATCTAAGTGTTTATAATGTATTGGTGTGGTATATCCATATAGACATAAATGGAATAGTACACTTTTTTGATTAGATACAAAAAGAGAAACCTACTTGTTTTGTGTTTTACTAGGTACGGTATACCAATCAAAAAGCCTATTTGACAATGTTTATACGAAAACTTATAAAATATCTTTTTTCAAACTATGGCTTATCCACAAATCCAGTTGGTCGATCTTAAATCCATTTCACTTCTATTAGATTTTGGGTTAGATTTTCTTTTTTTGTTTTTTTTTTTTTGTTTTAAGCGGGCTCATATTAGGATTTTTACTCCCAAAATTCATCAGAATTGGGTAGATATACAAAAGAGTATCACCAATTCCGTGATTGTGCACAGGAAAATTCATAGGTAATTAATCTACCAATACAAACTACCAATACAAAGATTAATGAAGAAAATGGGTTTGTTTATCCGAAATTCTAAGACTACTGATTGGATCTATTGGCATGCGGTTTTTCAGTCTTAGGCTCTGCTGTAAATAATCTCCGTGAGCGAACTTATGGAAATAGATATTTTTCCGATAAACCAAGTCACTCCACAGTTCCAAACAATAAAAGAATAGGGAAATGACAACTATAACATTTTTGTATCATTTTATTTCATTTAGGGCTATACGGACTCGAACCGTAGACCTTCTCGGTAAAACAGATCAAACTTGTTATTATCAAAATGAGTCGAACTGTTTCAAAAACCCAACATGCAGTTTTTTGCATTGGGCTCTTTCATTAACTAATAGAAATATCAGCTAGTCTGCCATAGTTTTTTTTGAAAGAAAGATTAAGGAGATGGCTCCATGCCCTTTGATTCATTACTGATCTAGGAGCACTACCAAAGTGTTTCAAAGAAGGGTTATCTTGACGTAGGTCTGCTATGGCCTTGATCAACCTAAGTTAAATAGAGTCTCTATCGGCTCTGCTTAAAGCATAAAATATGCAACTTTATACACCTTAAAGCTCATAGGATGAAAAGAGATTTTTTTGAAGTCCTTGTGCTCATTCTGCCTAGCATTGAATAAACATTCACCCTATCAATATCTCAAATCCAAGGCCCGGGTTATTTAGCGCATAACTAAATAGGCACCGAACCTTTTATCAGGCTATTGTTCCCTCAAAGTCATGGAGTAAGACATGGATTTCTCAAGAAGATCAAATCTTTTGATTACATGATGGGCTTCTCTGAAAAACATTGGCGCACGTGTAAACGAGTTGCTCTACCAACTGAGCTATAGCCCTTATGCTTGTAATACAAATTTTATTATCTAAATAATTTATTGTCAAGATGGATATTCTACGATCCAACATCATAACTCGTTGATCTTTTTGAGTGATATTGCTTATAAAGAATATTCCATTTATAATCCATCGACGGGATGGGTCCCGTTTGTTTCTCTTTGTCATGATAAATGACCTGCTTAACTCAGTGGTTAGAGTATTGCTTTCATACGGCAGGAGTCATTGGTTCAAATCCAATAGTAGGTAGAACTTATTAGATAGCAGAGTCAACGGTAGCTAATAAGTTTTTATATTCATCTATTAAATAGATTGACATTTGCATCAGAATTCAATTTCACTGGATTCTGTTTGATTGTATTCAATCGGCAGTTCAAAAGAACTTAGAAGCAAAGTCTCTTTTGCCTAGTCGGGTACACAAACGAGTTATGAAATTGTATTGATAGCCTCTACTCGTGTCCTAGCTCGTCTGAGAGCTAGATTTGCCTCAATTGTTTGTCTCTTACCTTCAGCTTTCTTCAAATTCGTTTCTGCTTTTTCAAGAGTTTGTTGAGCTTCTTGGGGATCAATGTCACTACCCTTTTCTGCATCATTTACTAAAATAATGATCTCATTATTACCTATTCGAGCAAAACCGCCCATCAGAGCCATCGTTAACCATTGGTTGTTAAGGCGTATTCTTAAAATACCTATATCTACAGCTGTAGCAATAGGAGCGTGGTTTGGTAATACGCCAATTTGGCCACTATTAGTAGATAAAATGATTTCTTTCACTTCGGAATCCCAAACAATTCGATTAGGGGTCAGTACACAAAGATTTAAGGTCATTTCTGCAATTTGCTCTCCATTTCTAAGTTCATAGCCTTCGCGGTAGCTTCGTCGATGTTACCTACCAAATAAAAAGCCTGCTCAGGAAGACCATCTAATTCCCCTGAAAGAATTAATTTAAACCCTCTAATAGTTTCTCCTAAACCAACATATTTTCCTGGGGAACCGGTAAAAACTTCTGCTACGAAAAAGGGTTGGGAGAAAAAACGTTCAATTTTTCTTGCTCGTGCTACAGTTAAACGATCCTCTTCGGATAATTCGTCCAACCCAAGGATAGCTATAATGTCTTGAAGTTCTTTGTAACGTTGTAAAGTTTCCTT